AAAATTTTGTTTGAAATTTTAGTATTGAGATTTATTTAAGAATTTTTTCTCGTAGATTTTAGGCTATTGTGTGACGCAAAAGTGTGTAATTAAAATGTTATGTATTATATATAACACGTAATGATATAAGCTAATACTACCAAAATTTGTTGGCTTTGGTGCGTTCAGCCGAGCCTTTCTTGGTTTCGGGGTTTGACAAGAATAACCGGATTTGCTGAGCGTAGGGGGTAGGGGGGTTTAACGCGCGTAAACCAAAAGGGGGCATATAGTATAAGGTTGTGTTGAGTAAGGATATAGTATGCACTTGAGATAAACGTATGTAATTCTTAAGTTATGTCCTATATCATCATAAATATAATCACAAACAAGAAAAATGTACCACCTTAATCCTACATTACCGTGCGCACTCTGAAATGCAGATGAAAGGAAGACAAAAAAAGAACCTATGCCTATAAAAGAATGCCCGGCTTGTGGGGTAACGAGACATATGTACTATACCATTAACCGGATGCCAGTATAACTGAAAGAGGGTGGATTACAAATTCCATGCCCGTGAGATTTGAGCCAGATGCAAGGAATAGTTAATAATATACCGTATTTCCAGTGATGTCCCTGATTCTATCATTAATAATATGCAATTATATAAACTGGTTGGTGGTTTCTTACTACATTAATATTATCTCGATAAATTTGTGTTGGGAGCGTCCAAGGTAATATGGGGAGGACGACTTTTAGTTAGGTCAAGGACTTACTCAATTTAAAAGGATTTAAATTGGAATGAAAATATTATGCTTATGTATACCTTAAATATTAGTACTTGCTTTATGGTCTAAATATTTTATTGGTGATTATACATTAATGTACTAATACATTAATGTAATATTATGCATAATATGTACTATACCATATACGGTACAGAAAATAGTTTAATTCAGAATTCTGGCTTTGGGAGCCAGGGGTGAGAGTTAAAATCTCTTTTTTCTGGCGCTAGGGAGGAGTTTAACCTCCGATCTTCGGATTACAAGACCGATGCTTTAAAGCTAAGCTACTAGAGCAAGCTCATTCTAATGCTTTATTTTCTAGTCAGCCGGCGAGTGGCATTAGGACTAGGAATAGTGCGAAATATAGGACGGATGCAATTTGTCCAATAATAATAAATGGGTGTTCTACTGGTATTCCCCCAATTCATGTTAAGATAATTATGTCCGCAACAAGTGTTCAAAAGAGGAATTGGGTAATTGGCCGGAAAGTCAGTCCTCGTTGTTTGGATGTGTGGAGAATTGGTACTACTATTAGGACAAGAATAGAAAATAGGAGGGCCAGGACTCCTCCAAGTTTATTTGGAATGGATCGTAAGATGGCATAGGCAAATAGGAAGTATCATTCGGGCTTAATATGGGGTGGTGTTACTAGTGGATTTGCTGGTGTAAAATTTTCTGGGTCTCCTAGTAAGTTAGGGGAGAATAGTGATAGAGAGGTGAGTGCAAGTAATATTACTACAAACCCGAGTAGGTCTTTGTATGAAAAATAAGGGTGGAAGGTGATTTTGTCTGCGTCTGAGTTTAGGCCGGCTGGGTTATTTGATCCTGTTTCATGAAGAAATAGTAGGTGGAGAATGGTAGCTGCGGCAACGATAAATGGGAGTAGGAAGTGGAAGGCAAAGAATCGTGTTAGTGTTGCATTATCTACTGAGAAGCCTCCTCAAATTCATTGTACTAAGGTGTCTCCTACATAGGGGACTGCGGACAGTAGGTTGGTAATAACTGTAGCACCTCAAAATGATATTTGTCCTCATGGTAGGACGTAGCCTACAAAGGCTGTTATCATTACCAGTAGAAGGAGTACCACTCCGATGTTTCAGGTCTCTTTGTATAAGTAAGATCCGTAGTACAATCCTCGGGCAACATGCATATAAATGCAGATGAAGAAGAATGATGCTCCATTAGCGTGTATATTTCGGATTAATCATCCATAGTTAACGTCACGGCAAATATGGGCCACTGAGGAGAATGCAGTGGAAATATCAGATGTGTAGTGTATAGCTAAGAATAGCCCGGTGAGGATTTGCGTGATTAAGCATAGTCCTAATAATGACCCAAAGTTTCATCATACGGAAATGTTAGAGGGGGCGGGAAGATCAACTAGTGCATCGTTAGCGATTTTGATCAGGGGGTGTGTTTTTCGTAGGCTTGCCATTAGGGTTCTTATAGTTGAATAACAACGGTGGTTCTTCAAGTCACTGGTCTTGGTTAAAATCCAAGTAGGAATTATGACTTATCTTGTATCATTATCATTGATAGCCTTAATTGTTGGATTGGTTGCTGTAGCTTCTAATCCCGCGCCTTATTTTGCTGCTTTTGGTTTAGTGGTGGCAGCTGGGGTTGGATGTGGGGTGTTAATTGGTCACGGGGGGTCTTTTTTATCCTTAGTTCTTTTTTTAATTTATTTAGGTGGGATACTTGTAGTGTTTGCTTATTCAGCAGCTTTGGCTGCTGAGCCTTTCCCGGAGGCTTGGGGGGATCGTTCTGTTGTTGGGTATGTACTAATTTATTTATTAGGTGTTGGGTTAGTGGCTGGAATGTTTTGGGAAAGTTGATATGAGGGGTCCTGGGTTGTAATTGATAGTTTGAAGGAGCTTTCTATGTTGCGGGGGGATACTAGCGGGGTTGCAGTCATATACTCGTCTGGTGGGGGAATGTTAATTATTTGTGCGTGGGTATTGTTATTAACCTTATTTGTAGTGTTGGAGTTGACTCGGGGGCTTGGTCGTGGTACAATTCGTGCAGTTTAGAGTATTGTTAGTAGAATGGCAAGTGTTGTTGATAATAAAAAGATTGTTAAATAGGTTTTGATTATACCCCGCTGGATATCACTAATGGCTTTGGCCATTTTAATTTGGGCGGATGATGTTCCTTTTGGCCCTACTGCTTCAAATCAGGTCTGGTCCACCAGTTGTGTTGCGATTGATTGTCCGAGAGTTAGGTTTAATTTTGGGATTGCTCGGTGGATGATTGCGGGGAAGTAGCCTAGCATGTTGGAGAAGTGGTGGGGTGGGGTTACGGGGTTGATTTTAAATTGCTTACCGGTTAGTGCTGTTAGCTCTATGGCTACCAATAATCCAATAATTGTTACTGCAAGGGCGGCTATTTTAAGGGCTGTGGGTATGGTTATAATTGGCGTTTTTATGGGCAAGAAGTTTGATGTAATAATAAGGCCTGCAATAATACTTCCCCAGGCAAGTCGTTTAATAGGATTAATTACTGACGGGTTGTTTTCGTTAATTGGGGAGAGAGGGAGGAATCGGGGGGTGCCCATGGTAACGAAAAATACTACTCGTAGGCTGTAGATTGCAGTAAATGATGTGGCGATAAGGGTTAGGGTGAGGGCCCAGGCGTTTAGGTAAGAGGTATTTAGGGCTTCAATGATGGCGTCTTTTGAGAAGAATCCTGCTAAAAAGGGGGTTCCCGTGAGGGCTAGACTGCCAATGGTTAGGCATGTTGAGGTAAATGGTAGTAAGTTTTGCAGTCCTCCTATTTTTCGGATATCTTGTTCGTCATTTAGGCTGTGGATAATTGAGCCTGAACATAAAAATAGTATTGCCTTGAAGAAGGCATGGGTACAGATGTGTAAAAATGCCAATTGAGGTTGGTTGAGGCCAATTGTAACTATTATAAGTCCTAGCTGACTAGATGTTGAAAATGCTACGATTTTCTTGATGTCGTTTTGTGTTAAGGCACAGGCGGCTGTAAATAGGGTAGTTAAGGCTCCTAGGCAAAGACAGGTCGTTAGTGCCAGGTTGTTATTTTCCATAATTGGGTGGAGTCGAATAAGTAAGAAAATACCGGCAACAACTATGGTGCTGGAATGAAGTAGGGCAGAGACTGGCGTAGGACCTTCCATGGCGGAGGGCAACCATGGGTGTAGACCAAATTGGGCTGACTTACCGGTTGCTGCCAGAATTAATCCTATGAGGGGAAGTGTTATATCAGAAGTTTTTGAGAGAAAAAAGATTTGTTGAATTTCTCATGAGTTTAGGTTTACTGCAATTCAGGCCATGCTTATAATTAGCCCAATATCTCCTACCCGGTTGTATAAAACAGCTTGGAGGGCAGCTGTGTTAGCATCGGTTCGTCCATACCATCAGCCGATTAGAAGGAATGACATAATCCCTACTCCTTCCCACCCAATAAAAAGTTGAAATAGATTGTTGGCAGTTACGAGAATAATTATGGCTACTAGGAATAAGAGTAAGTATTTGAAGAACCGATTCATATTTGGGTCGGAGTGTATGTATCAGGATGCGAATTCAAGAATTGATCAGGTTACATAGAGGGCAATGGGGGTAAAAATAAGGGAGTAGTGGTCAAATTTGAAGCTAATATGAATGTCGAATAGGGCAGTATTTATTCAGTGTCAGTTGGTAACAATTACTTCGGCTCCTTGGTCCAGAAATAATATTAAGGGTAGTAGGCTAATGAAAAATGCAGTGCTTACTGCGGTTTTAACGTGTGTGACTGCCCATTTTGAGTTTTGGGGGGTTGGGTTAAGTGAGGTTATAAGGGGGTAGATGAGAACTATAACAACTAGAATTAGTGAGGATGATAAGATTATGGTTGTTGGGTGCATAGCTTTTACTTGGATTTGCACCAAGAGTTTTTGGTTCCTAAGACCAACGGATGAGCTGTTATCCTTTAAAAGCGTAAGGAAGCCATGGAGTCTAACCATGGATGTAAGAATTAGCAGTGCTTATTGCCTCTTGGCCTTCCTCGGTGAGTAAGAGGATTTTAACCTCCATTTTTAGAATCACAATCTAATGTTTTAAATTAAACTATACTTACTAATAGCATCAGCCTCATATAAGTTCTGGCTTGATTACTAAAAGGATAACGGGTAGGAGGTGGAGCACTATTAATAAGTGTTCTCGAGTATGAAATGGTGATAGTCCTTTAATGTGGTTTGGTGTTGGGCCTCGTTGAGTTATTAAAAATAGGTACAAAGAGTAGCCTGCTGTGATCAGGGTTCCGACCCCTGTGAGGACAATAGTTCATGGGGACCAGTTGAATAATGTGGTAATAATTATAAGTTCTCCTATGAGGTTGGGAAGAGGGGGTAGTGCCAGGTTGGCCAAGTTAGCAATGAATCATCAAGCTGCTGCCAGTGGAAAGATTATTTGAAGGCCTCGGGCTAGTACTATGGTTCGGCTGTGGGTTCGTTCATAAGCGGTGTTGGCCAGGCAGAATAATGCGGAGGACACTAATCCATGGGCAATTATTAAAATAATTGCGCCCGTAAATCCCCAAGGGGTCTGGATTAAAATGCCTCCTGCCACCAGGCCTATGTGGCTTACAGATGAATAGGCAATTAGGGATTTTAAGTCTGTCTGTCGCAAGCAAATTGATCCGGTTATGATAATGCCTCATAGTGCTAGAATAATAAATGGGTAAGCCAGTTCTTTTGACAGTGGGTCTAATATAACTATTATTCGCATTATACCATATCCTCCGAGTTTTAAGAGCACTGCGGCTAGTACTATAGACCCTGCTACCGGGGCCTCAACGTGGGCCTTTGGCAACCATAGGTGAACTCCGTAAAGTGGTATTTTAACTAGAAATGCGATTAGACATCCGGCCCATCAGAGGTTGTGACCTCAGGAGTTGAGTGTAAGGGGTTGGGAGTATTGTAGAATTAATATTGAAAGGGTTCCTGTGGTTTGTTGGAGAAGAAGGAGGGCGATTAATAATGGTAGGGATCCTGCTAGGGTGTAGAATAGAAAATAGGTTCCGGCGTTTAGGCGTTCAGTCTGGTTCCCCCATCGAGTAATAATAATTAGGGTGGGGATGAGTGTGGCTTCAAATATAATGTAAAATATAATGATTTCTGTGGCCCCAAATGCCATGATTAGGAAGGTTTGTAATGAGGCCAGGAGTGTAATGTAGAGGCGTTGTCGATTGAGTGGTTCAGGGTAGATGTGGTTTTGGCTGGCTAAAATTATTAGGGGGAGGAGTCAACATGTTAGGACTAGCAAAGGGGTGGAGAGGGGATCTGTGGCTAGATACGTGTTAGAGGCCGATCATCCGGTGTCTGATGTTCATTTTAGTCAGGTAAGGCTGATGAGGGCAATTAATAGGCTTTGTGCAGTTGTTGTTGGCCATAATCATTTAGGTGATGATAGTCAGATCGTAGGGAATAATATTATTGTAGGGATTAGTACTTTTAGCATTGTAGGAGATTGAGGTTTTGTAGTCGGTCAGTTCCATGAGTTCGGGCAGTGGCGACTAAGAGTGCTAGGCCTGCACTGGCTTCACAGGCGGAGAAGGCTAGTAGGAGTATAGGGGCTGCAGAAAATATGGTTGATTCAAATTGTATGGCCCATAGGGCTAATGCAATAAATAGTGATAATATTATTCCCTCTAGACAAAGTAGTGCAGAGAGCAGGTGGGTGCGGTGGAATGCTAGGCCTATTAGACCCAGCATGAAAGCTGAGCTAAAGCTGAAGTGTACGGGTGTCATAAGGGGGCCGTGGAATTAAACCACGATTTTCTGAGCCGAAATCAGAGGTCTTGTGTTGGACTAACCCCCTATTCTGCCCATTCTAGGCCCCCTTGAGTTCATTCATAAACTAGCCCTAGTGTAAGCAGAACTAGGACGGCGGCGGCCCAGAAAAAGGTTTCGGTGGGATTATGTAATTGATCTCCCCATGGCAGTGGGAGGAGAAGGGCAATTTCTAGGTCAAAAAGTAGAAATAAGATAGCCACTAAGAAAAATCGTAGGGAGAATGGAAGTCGGGCGGACCCTAATGGGTCAAAGCCGCACTCATAGGGTGAGAGTTTTTCTGCATCTGGGCTTATTTGTGGGAGTCAAAAAGATACAATTGCTAGTACTATGGAGAGGGTTACTGTGATGGTCAAAATTGTAACAACTAAGTTCATTATCTTTCCTTGGGGTTTAACCAAGACTGGGTGATTGGAAGTCACTCGTACTAATTTGAATACTAGAAAGATATGAGCCTCATCAATAAATTGATACGTAAAGGAATAGTCATACTACGTCTACAAAGTGTCAGTATCATGCGGCAGCTTCAAAGCCGAAGTGGTGTTCAGATGTGAAGTGATATTGGATTTGGCGAAGTAGGCAGACAGCTAGGAACGAGGATCCGATGATGACGTGTAGTCCGTGAAATCCTGTGGCCACGAAAAATGTTGAGCCATAGACTCCGTCTGCAATTGTGAAAGGTGCCTCGTAGTATTCTATGGCTTGTAGGGCAGTGAAGTAGAGGCCCAGAATGATTGTTAGTGCGAGGGATTGGATGGCTTGTTTACGTGCCCCCTCTATTAGGCTGTGGTGGGCTCATGTTACTGTAACTCCTGATGCTAGAAGAACAGCTGTATTTAATAGTGGGACCTCAAATGGGTCTAGGGTAATAATTCCTGTTGGGGGTCAGCATCCTCCTAGTTCTGGTGCGGGTGCTAAGCTGGAGTGATAGAAGGCCCAGAAGAACCCAAGGAAAAAGAATACTTCGGACGTGATAAATAGAATTATTCCGTATCGTAGGCCTTTTTGTACTGGTGGCGTGTGATGGCCTTGAAATGTCCCTTCTCGGATGATATCTCGTCATCATTGATATATAGTAAGGAGAAGAAGTACTAGTCCAAGGGTTATGAGTGTAGTGGAGTGGAAGTGGAACCAGATTGCTAGGCCGGACGTTATTAGTAAAGCTCCGATTGCGCCGGTTAGTGGTCATGGGCTTGGATCAACCATGTGATATGCATGTGCTTGGTGGGCCATTAAACGTTCTCTTGCAGGTAGAGGCTGAGTAGAAGGACGAATACATAGGCTTGAATTATTGCTACTGCGACTTCTAGGAGTGTAAGGAGAAATAGGACAGTGGCTGTCAAGATTGCAACTGTCGGTATCATAGGAAATAGTACGAAAACGGCGGTGGCAATTAATTGAATTAATAGGTGTCCTGCGGTGAGATTGGCTGTTAGTCGAACACCTAGGGCTAGTGGTCGAATAAATAGGCTAATTGTTTCGATAATAATTAGTACGGGGATTAGTGGAATAGGGGTACCTTCTGGCAGTAGATGTCCTAGGGCTACTGTTGGTTGGTTGCGCATTCCAATAATAACTGTAGCAAGTCATAGTGGGACGGCAAACCCTATATTTAATGATAGTTGTGTTGTTGGGGTAAATGTATATGGTAGAAGCCCAAGTATGTTGATGGTGATTAAAAATAGTATTAGTGAGGTCAGTAGAAGTGCCCACTTATGGCCTCCCACGTTTAGTGGTAACATAAGTTGGTTGGTGAATCGACTTATAAGTCATCCTTGGATTGTGATTAAACGGTTATTAATTCATCGTGATGTTGGGGTAGGGTACAAAACTCATGGTAAGGTAATTGCAATGGCAATTAGGGGAATACCCAAATAAGACGGGCTTGCAAATTGGTCAAAAAAGCTTATTGCCATGGTCAGTCTCAGGATTCAGTTTTATGCTTTTCAGAGTCTAGGTGGGTTGGCTCATTAGGCAGCATGTGATTTATTACCTTAGTTGGGATGATAGTTAAAAATATTAATCATGAAAATACTAAAATTGCGAATCAAGGGGCGGGGTTTAATTGGGGCATTTCACTAGGGGTGGTTGGGAGGCACCATTCTTTGGCTTAAAAGGCCAATGCTGAGGTCCAAATTTAGCTTCCTAGTGAGGCGTCTTCTAGTATGAGTGAGGATCAGTTTTCAAAGTGTTCAAGAGGGACTGCTTCTACTACAATGGGCATGAAGCTATGGTTTGCTCCGCAAATTTCAGAGCATTGGCCGTAGAATACTCCTGGGCGGGAGGCGATGAAAGCTGTTTGATTAAGACGTCCTGGAACTGCGTCTATTTTTACTCCGAGGGATGGGACAGCTCAGGAGTGTAGTACGTCTTCAGCTGAAACAAGGATACGAATGGGGGACTCCATGGGAACAACCATTCGGTGGTCTGTTTCAAGAAGTCGGAATTGTCCGGGGGTGAGGTCTTGAGTCGGAATTATATATGAGTCGAAACCTAGATTTTCGTAGTCGGTGTACTCGTAACTTCAGTATCATTGATGCCCTATGGCTTTAATTGTCAAGTGAGGGTCATTAATCTCATCTATAAGGTAAAGAATTCGTAGGGAGGGGAGGGCAATTAGAACAAGAATTACAGCTGGTAGTACGGTTCATACAATCTCAATTTCTTGGGAGTCTAGGATATACTTGTTTGTGAGCTTTGTTGATACTATTGCAACAATAATATAAAGTACCAAAGTACTAATTAAGAATACAATCATTAAAGCGTGGTCGTGGAAGTGAAGAAGCTCTTCTATTACGGGTGATGCCGCGTCTTGGAATCCTAATTGTGTGGGATGTGCCATTAAGCCTAAGGCTTAAGACATGCAGGGATTTAACCTACTATTTCACCTCGACAAGGTGGTGTAATTTGCGAGTTTACTAATGTCTTTATAAGAAAGTGACAGAGTGGTTATGTGGCTGGCTTGAAACCAGCATATGGGGGTTCAATTCCTCCCTTTCTCGCTAATTTGACTGTACTTGTACAAATGCGGGCTCTTCAAATGTGTGGTAAGGAGGAGGGCATCCGTGTAGTCATTCTACATTTGTTGCGGTCAGTTCTACAGATGAGACTTCCCGTTTGGCAGCAAAGGCCTCTCATAGGATGAAGAGGAACATAATTACTGCTACTAATGAGATCAGGGATCCAATAGAGGATACTGTGTTTCATAGGGTGTAGGCGTCTGGGTAGTCTGAGTAACGTCGTGGTATTCCCGCCAAGCCAAGGAAGTGCTGAGGGAAGAATGTAAGGTTTACGCCAATAAATATTACCCCAAAGTGGATTTTTGTCCATGTGCTGTGCAGGGTATATCCTGAAAATAGAGGGAATCAGTGTACGAAGGCTGCCATGATGGCAAACACGGCCCCCATTGACAGTACGTAGTGGAAATGTGCGACCACATAATATGTGTCATGTAGAACAATGTCTAATGATGAATTGGCTAGTACAATTCCTGTTAAACCTCCCACCGTAAATAAGAAGATAAAGCCAAGGGCTCAGAGTAGGGGTGTTTCTCATTTAATTGATCCTCCGTGGAGTGTGGCTAGTCAGCTAAAGACTTTGACGCCAGTTGGAATGGCAATAATTATTGTCGCAGATGTAAAGTATGCGCGGGTGTCTACGTCTATCCCAACTGTAAATATGTGGTGAGCTCACACAATAAATCCTAGTAGGCCAATTGCTATTATGGCTCAGACCATTCCTATATAGCCAAATGGCTCTTTTTTGCCTGCATAATAGGCTACAACATGGGAAATAATACCAAATCCTGGCAAGATTAGAATATATACCTCTGGGTGTCCAAAGAATCAGAACAGGTGTTGATAAAGAATGGGGTCTCCTCCTCCTGCAGGGTCGAAGAATGTAGTGTTTAGGTTTCGATCTGTTAAGAGCATAGTAATTCCGGCGGCCAGGACTGGCAGGGACAGGAGAAGGAGGACAGCGGTTACAAGAACAGATCATACGAATAAGGGGGTTTGATATTGTGAGATGGCTGGGGGTTTTATATTAATCGTTGTTGTAATGAAATTAATTGCCCCTAAAATGGATGACACACCTGCCAGGTGGAGGGAGAAAATAGTTAGGTCTACGGATGCACCTGCATGGGCTAAATTACCCGCTAATGGGGGATAAACTGTCCATCCGGTTCCGGCCCCCGCTTCAACACCAGACGAGGATAGCAGGAGAAGGAAAGATGGTGGTAAAAGTCAGAAGCTCATGTTATTTATTCGAGGGAATGCTATGTCAGGGGCTCCAATCATTAATGGGACGAGTCAGTTACCAAACCCTCCAATAAGAATTGGTATTACTATAAAGAAAATTATAACAAAGGCGTGTGCGGTAACAATAACATTATAAATTTGATCATCTCCGAGGAGAGATCCTGGCTGGCTTAGTTCAGCTCGAATTAGTAGACTTAGGGCAGTACCAACTATCCCGGCTCAGGCACCAAATACTAGGTAGAGGGTGCCAATGTCTTTGTGGTTGGTAGAGAAGAATCAGCGTGTGATTGCCACAGGTAGGATGGCCGAAGTAGGTGGTGGGTTGTAGCCCCAAAGATAGAGGTTAGAGTCCTCTTCCTATCAAGTCCCGTGGTAGAGAATATATTAGATTGCAAATCTAAAGACGCAGATTAACGTCTGCCGGGGCTTTCCCGCCTTACTCGGCTAACGGCGGGAAAGATAGATGAATGCCCGCTGGTTTAGGCGCTTAGCTGTTAACTAAGAGTTTGTAGGATCGAGGCCTTCTCATCTAGTAAGGCCTTAGCTTAATTAAAGTGTCTGGGTTGCATTCAGAAGATGTGAGATAAAGTCTCGCAGGTCTTATTCAGGGACTGAGAGATTTTAACTCCCACTTAGAGCTTTGAAGGTTCTTGGTCTAATTTATCCTAAGTCCCTAGGTGACTAGTGCTAGAATAGCTGGGGTAATGGGCAGTAACCCCAGTGCAATTATTGTAGATAGGGCAAGAGCGGTTGTTGATTGGGTTGTTTTAATTCGTCAGGGTGTTGTGGCGTTTGTTGTGTTGGGTGAGATAGTGAGGGTTATTGCGTAGCATAGTCGTAGGTAGAAGTAAAGGCTGAGTAGGGCAGCTAAGGCCATAATTGTTGCGGTGAGTGGAAGTTCTTGTTTTGCTATTTCTTGTAGAATTAGTCATTTAGGTATAAAACCTGTTAGTGGGGGGAGGCCTCCTAGTGAGAGTAGAGCTAAGGCTGTGGTCGATGCCAGGACTGGGGTTTTTGACCATATTGTTGTCAGGGTACTAATTTTTGTGGCTGATGCTAGTTTTAGGGATAGAAATGCGGCGGATGTTATAAAAATATATATGCCAAATGCGAGCATGGTCAGTTGGGGGGCGTGTTGTAAAATAATAATTATCCAGCCCATGTGTGCGATTGAGGAATAGGCTAAGATTTTTCGGATTTGGGTTTGATTAAGTCCCCCTCAGCCTCCAATTAATGTGGATAAAAGTCCTAGTAGGGTGAGTATTAAGGGGTCAATAGTTGGGGCTACTTGGATGATTAGGGCAAATGGGGCTAGTTTCTGTCAAGTTGACAGAATTAGTCCCGTAAGAAGGTCAAGCCCTTGGAGTACTTCTGGCAGTCAGAAATGTATTGGTGCTAGTCCGACTTTTAGTGCTAGGGCAGTAATTATTATTGTGGAGGCAATTGGGTGGGAGAGGTTATTAATGTCCCACTCACCCGTGACTCATGCATTTGTCGTTGCGGCAAATAGAATTATTGCTGCGGCAGTTGCCTGTGTTAGGAAATATTTCGTGGTTGCCTCAACTGCTCGTGGGTGATGTTGTTGAGCCATTAGTGGGGTAATTGCTAGGGTATTAATTTCTAGCCCTATTCAGGCTAGTAGTCAGTGGGAGCTGGCAAAGGTTAGGGTGGTTCCTATCCCTAAACTAGATAGTAGAATAGCAAGTACGTAAGGGTTCATTGATAGGGGAGGGGTTTTAACCGTCATGTTCGGGGTATGGGCCCGAAAGCTTAATTAGCTGACCTTATCATAGGAAGTGGTGTAGAGGAAGCACCAGGAGTTTTGATCTCCTGAGTATGGGTTCAATTCCCTTCTTTCTAGGAACTGGGGGGACTTTAACCCACATAAGCCACTCTATCAAAGTGGTCCTTGGAAATTCAGGCACGGTTCCTTTAGGCCTATAATTGAGGAGGCAGTCCTGCAAGTGCAATGGGGAGGGCGGTATGTCATAGGACCAGGGCTAGGGTGAGGGGGAGGAAGTTTTTTCAGACTAGGTGTATTAGCTGGTCATATCGGAATCGGGGGTATGAGGCTCGTACTCATAAAAAAATTATTGAGAGGAGCGCAGCTTTGGTCATTAAATTAATTGTCGTGAGTTCTGGAATTAGGGGTGTGTATGAGGCGCCCAGAAATAAAATAGCGGAGAGGGTATTTATTAGCAGGATGTTGGCATATTCGGCTAGAAAAAATAGGGCGAATGGGCCTCCAGCATACTCAACGTTAAATCCTGACAGTAATTCGGATTCACCCTCGGTCAGGTCAAATGGTGCACGGTTTGTTTCGGCCAGAGTGGAGATATATCATATTGCGGCTAGTGGTCAGGCGGGAATTAAGAGTCAGATGCTTTCCTGGGTAATACTAAATGTTTGTAGTGTATATCCTCCGGAGAAGATAATAATAGATAACAAAATTAGTCCTAGGCTCACTTCGTATGAGATTGTCTGGGCCACAGCTCGGAGAGCACCAATTAATGCGTATTTTGAGTTGGATGCTCACCCTGACCCTAAGATTGAGTATACTGCTAGGCTAGACAGGGCTAGTACAAATAGAATTCCTAGGTTGAGGTTTGTTACTGGGTGGGGTATTGGCATGGGTGCTCATAGAGTTATGGCCAGGGTTAGTGCAAGCATCGGGGCTGCCAGAAATAAAAACGGGGATGATGTGGATGGGCGGATGGGTTCTTTAATAAATAGCTTAACCCCATCGGCAATTGGTTGAAGGAGTCCGTATGGCCCTACGATGTTTGGGCCTTTTCGTAGCTGTATATAGCCTAGTACTTTTCGTTCAATAAGTGTTAGGAAGGCTACAGCCAATAGGACAGGGACGATGTATGCGAGGGGATTAATTAAGTAGGTTAATAGAGTGTTTAGCATAACTAAGAAGAGGATTTGAACCTCTGGCTGAAAGGGCTTAGGCCTTTTGCAATTACCATGCTCTGCCATCTTAGTGTGGCCTTATTTTGGCCCAATGTTTGGGTCCTCTCTTTATTTAATTTAGTTGTCTTCATTAATTAGGGGTAAGGCGTGCTTTTAGCATGGGCCTTTTCTTTCCGGTCCTTTCGTACTAGGAAAAATGACATTACAGATAGAAACTGACCTGGATTGCTCCGGTCTGAACTCAGATCACGTAGGACTTTAATCGTTGAACAAACGAACCCTTAATAGCGGCTGCACCATTAGGATGTCCTGATCCAACATCGAGGTCGTAAACCCTCTCGTCGATATGGACTCTTGGAGAGGATTGCGCTGTTATCCCTAGGGTAACTTGGTTCGTTGATCGGCCGTAAGGCCGGATCATAGTTGGTCAGAATTTCTGTGACTTAGAAGTGTCATTCTTGGTTTTAGGGTTTGTCCCAGTCCACTTGGAGGATCTTTTATTCTCCATGGTCGCCCCAACCGAAGGTAAAGTTCCATTTTCTATTAGGTTTGTACTTATTAAGTAAGCTGCTTAACGTAGGTGGGCTTGTACCTTAAGCTCCAAAGGGTCTTCTCGTCTTGTATTTTTATACCCGCTTCTGCACGGGTAGATCAATTTCACTGACTTGAAAAGGGAGACAGCCTAAGCCCTCGTTTGGCCATTCATACAGGTCTTCATTTAAAAGACAAGTGATTGCGCTACCTTTGCACGGTCAAAATACCGCGGCCGTTGAACTTGTGGTCACTGGGCAGGCTGGACCTCCTATACATAGTGATTTGCAGGAGGCGATGTTTTTGGTAAACAGGCGAGGCTTGTGTTTGCCGAGTTCCTTCCTTTTCTTTTAGTCTTTCCCTGGAAGCACTCCAGTGTGGGGTTAACGACTTTTGTGTGTGGGATTTTCTTGATTTTTTTGTAATCCACATTGCCCTCTTTTTTGGGCTCGTTAATGTCCAGTGGTTTGTCCGATCTGGATTACACTTGTGCTGGGAGAGGGTCATGCCCTCTTATTACTCATTTTAGCATGGTCTCTTCCATGTTGGCATGGAATAGCCTAATATTTTTAGGGGAGTTGAATATTTTATCAGTATAATAAACTTCGTGTCGTTTGAGCTTTAACGCTTTCTATTCAGATGGCTGCTTTTAGGCCCACTGAGACGACTGGTTTTAAAAAGTGTGATTCTTATCCTCCTGTTAAAGGTTGTGTCCTTGGTTAAAGGGGCTGTACCCCCTTTAACTAACTCTCGTGTTTCTCTTTTATGCTTAATAAGATGTTTCTTGGTTGATTAAAGGGGCACGAGGCTGAACTTCTATTCATTTCTTAGGCAACCAGCTATCACCAAGTTCGGTAGGCTTATCACCTCTACCCGGGGCTCTTTCCACTCTTTTGCCACAGAGACGGGTTCGCCCAGTCAGGCTGTCCCGGGGTAGCTCACTTGGTTTCGGGGCTTCAAACTGAAGGTCACTTTGCTTGTGGGGTGCTGGCTAAATCATGATGCAAAAGGTACGAGGGGCGAGCTCTGCTTTTTTATGCTTATATGGGTTGTTTCATTACTTTTTCAGCTTTCCCTGCGGTACTTTCTCTATTGCTTGGGTTAACCTTTTCCGTCTCCCGTACTAAGGTGGTAAAATGGTTTAGTTTATTGGTTTAGTCAATGTCATATTATTTATGTTATTAGGTTATTCTGGTTATTAAGCTAGCTGTTTGGCTCAGGGCGATCCAACTTGCATGGATGTCTTCTCGGTGTAAGGGAGATGCTTGACTGTCTCAGCCACGTCCTGGGTTTGAGCCAAGTGCACCTTCCGGTACACTTACCATGTTACGACTTGCCTCCCCTTGTCGGCGCTTTGGTGTTAAAAACATTTATGCTAGGTGACAGGGGAGAGTGACGGGCGGTGTGTACGCGCCTCAGAGCCGGGTTCAAAAGGACACTCTTTTTCCTTTTTACTACTAAATCCTCCTTCGAGTAATTCTTTCAGGTTACTGTTCGTAATTGTTCTGTGGCAGAAAATGTAGCCCATTTCTTCCCACTTCGTACGCTACACCTCGACCTGACGTTTTGGAATATATCCATTTAGCTTACTGTTAATCCTTCACAGGGTAAGCTGACGACGGCGGTATATAGGCGGGGATGACCAGAAGTGGTGAGGTTTAACGGGGGTTATCGGTTCTAGAACAGGCTCCTCTAGGGGGGTCTAAGGCACCGCCAAGTCCTTTGGGTTTTAAGCTGACGCTCGTAGTACCCTGGCGGACGTTTTGTTGTGGTATAACGTCTAGGTTTACGGCTGAGCATAGTGGGGTATCTAATCCCAGTTTGTTTCTCAGTTTTCGTGGGGTCGGGTGGGCTGGGTTAAAGCTACTTTCGTTTATTGGGCTTCGGATGCTTAGGAGCGTATGACGGCCAAAAGGCCCTTTGGCTTTAAAATTTTGCCTTCCTTAACCACCCTTTACGCCGTGTTCATCGACTGGGGCCTCTCGTATAACCGCGGTGGCTGGCACGAGTTTTACCGGCCCTCTTAGCACTAACTAAGTCAAGTTTTCACTCATGGCTTAATGTCTATCACTGCTGAATTCCCTTGGGGGTGTGGCGTGGCAAGGCGTCTTGGGCTGAAGTTAGTGCCTGATGCCTGCTCCTCGTCCCCGGGCGGGGGATTAAGGGCATCCTCACAGGGCTGCGGATACTTGCATGTGTAAGTTGTGCTAAAGCTGATGGCAAAGTCAGGACCAAGCCTTTGTGCGTGCGGGGCTTTCTAGGGCCCATCTTAGCATCTTCAATGCCATGCTTTATTTTAAGCTACGCTAGC